ATCAAGCGGAAGAGGTGGCTTTGATACGCTACTCGCAACAATCGGATTTTCGTCGGGATATAATAAAGGGATCCATGCGTACTCAAAGACGTAAAACAGTTACTTGGGAAATGTTTCAAGCAAATGTGCATTCCCCGCTTTTTTTAGATCGAATAGACAAAACATTTTTTTTTTCTTCTTTTTATATCTCTGAAATGATGAATCTAATTTTTAGGAATTCGGTCGAGAGAGAACCGGAATTGAAAATTTCCGATTTTGAGGAGGAAAAGACAAAAGAAAAGGAGAAAAAAGAGGAAAATGAACGGATAGCAATATCAGAAACTTGGGATAGCATTATATTTGCTCAAACAATAAGAGGTTCGATGTTAGTAACCCAATCCTTTCTTAGAAAATACATTATATTACCCTCATTGATAATAGCTAAAAATATTGGCCGTATGTTATTATTCCAATTCCCCGAGTGGTATGAAGATTTGAAAGAATGGAACAGAGAAATGCATGTTAAATGCACCTATAATGGTGTTCAATTATCGGAAACAGAATTTCCCAAAGATTGGTTAACAGACGGTATTCAGATAAAGATTCTATTTCCTTTCTGTCTTAAACCTTGGCGAAGATCTGAAATACAATCTCATCATAGAGATCCAATGAGAAAAATAGGAAAAAAAGAAAATTTTTGTTTTTTAACAATTTGGGGAATGGAAGCAGAAGTTCCTTTTGGTTCTCCCCGAAAACGACCTTCTTTTTTTGAACCCATTTATAAAGAACTCAAAAAAAGAATTAGAAAAGTCAAAAAGAAATTTTTTTTCGTTCTAAAAGTTTTAAAAGAAAAAAAAAGATGGGTTATCAAAATAGTTCTAGTTATAAAACAAAAAATGAAGGAACTTGAAAAAATAAACCCCATTTCCTTATTTGAATTGAGGAAGGTAAAAGTATATGAACCGAATGAAAATGTAAGAGATTCTAAAATCAAAAATAAGATTATTCGCGAATCGACCATTCGAATTCGATCCATGAATTGGGCAAATTATTCACTCATAGAAAAAAAAATAAAGGATCTTGCTGATAGGACAGTCACAATCAGGAATCAAATAGAACTAGAACGAATCACAAAAAACAAGAAAAAAATAGTTCTAACTTGTGATGATAAAAAATCAGATTCACAGAAAGATATTTTGCAGATATTTAAAAGAAAAAAGATCCAATTTATACGTAAATTCAAATTTTTTATGAAATCATTCATTGAAAAAATATACATAGATATCTTTCTACATATGATCACCATTTTTAGGATCAATGCACAACTTTTCTTTGAATCAACAAAAAAAATTTTCACAAAATCGATTTACAACGATAAAACAAATAAAGAAGGAATTAATGAAACAGATCAAAATACAATGAACTTTATTTCGACTATAAAAAAATCGTTTATTAATACTAATATCAGTAATAATACTATTATCAGTAATAATAATTCAAATATATATTATTTTTATGACTTATCCTCCTTGTCCCAAGCATATGTATTTTACAAAATATCACAAACTCAATTATTTAACAAGTATCACTTGAGATATGTACTTAAATATCTCAAGACCCATCCTTTTATTAAGGATAAAATCAAGGATTATTGTATGACACGAGGAATATTTGATTCAAAATCAAAGCAAAAGAAAATTCATAAGTTTGGAATGAATGAATGGAAAAACTGGTTAAAGGGCCATTATCAATACAATTTATCTCAGACAAAATGGTCTCGATTAGTACCGCAAAAATGGCGAAATAGAATCAACCAACGTTCTACGATTCAAAATAAAAAATCAATGAAATTTGATTCACATAAAAAAGAAAAAGACCAATTAATACATTACATGAAAGAAAATTACTATGCAATGGCAGTGGATTCATTGACGAGTCAACAAAAAGAAAAATTTAAAAAACACTACGGATATGATCTTTTATCACATAAATATATGAATTATGGGAATAGGAAGGACTCGTATATTTATGAATCAACATTACAAGTAAAAGGAGATCAAGAAATTCCATACAATTTCAATACACTGAAACCTGAATCATTTTATGTATTGGTAAGTATAGCTATTAGTAATTATCTAGAAAAGGAATATATTATTGCTACACATAAAAATCTGGATAGAAAATATTTTGGTTGTAGAATTCTCCATTTTTATCTTAGAAAAAATATCAACATCGATACCTGGAACAATACGCATATCAGTACCAAAATTAAGAAAAATACTAAGACTGAAAACAAAATTATCACAAAATTGAAAAAAAAAGAGATTTTTTCTCCTACAATTCATCAAGGAATTAAACCATCCAATCAAAAAAAACACTTTTTTGATTGGATGGGAATGAATCAAGAAAAGGTTTATCGTACCATATCAAATCTAGAACCTTGGTTCTTCCCGGAATTTGTGCCACTTTTTGATGCATATAAGATTAAACCATGGATCATACCAATCAAATTACTTCTTTTTCATTTTTATTTTTATTTCTATGAAAATATTAGTCAAAATAAAAGCATAAACATAAATAAAAATAAAAATGAAAATATTCAGATATCATCTAATCAACAAGATTATTTTAAATCAGAAAATTCCAACCAAGAAAAAAACGAACAACAGGGACAAGAAAATCTTGGATCAGATCTACGAAAACAAAACAAAAAAAAAAATGTTGAAGACAATTACGCGAGATCAGACATTAAAAAAGGTAAAAAGAAAAAACAATCCAAGAAAAAGAAGGAAGCAGAACTAGATTTCTTCCTGAAAAAATATTTCCTTTTTCAATTAAGATGGGATGACTCCATGAATCTAAGAATGATCAATAATATTAAGGTATATTGTCTCCTACTTAGACTGAAAAATCCAAGGAAAATTGCTATATCCTCGATTCAAAGAGGAGAGATGCATCTGGATGTAATGCTAATTCAGAAGGATCTAGCTCTTACAGAATTGATAAAAAGGGGAATATTGATTATCGAACCGATTCGTCTATCTATAAAAAGGGATGGAAAATATATTATATATCAAACATTAGGTATTTCATTGATCGATAAAATTAAGCACCAAACTAAGAGAAAATGCATAAAAAAAAGATATGTTGATAAGAAGAATTTTGATAAACCCATTGCAAGACACGGCAATATGCTTGTGGATGGAGACAAAAGTCATTATGATTTCCTTGTTCCTGAAAATATTATATCTCCTAGACGTCGTAGAGAATTGAGAATTCTAATTTGTTTTAATTCTCATAATTGGAATTTTGTGGATAGAAATCTAGTATTTTGCAATGAAAACAACATAAGAAACTCTGGAAAATTTTTGAATGAGGACAAGCATTTTAATACTAATACAGATACAAATAAATTCATTAAATGCAAATTGTTTCTTTGGCCCAATTACCGATTAGAAGATTTAGCTTGTATGAATCGCTATTGGTTTAATACCAATAATGGCAGTCGTTTCAGTATGTCAAGGATATATATGTATCCATGCTTCAGAATTGTAACCTTCCCATGGCATATAAGCTAAAAGATATACGTATACGCTGTATTACATTTTGGTACATGATACGGATTTAATGGCGTATCAACTCAATTGGATCTAGGACTAAATCAGCAGAATCTTTTTAGGTACAAAGAAATTATTCTCTTCCATGAATGCAGAAATGTATTTTCCCTTTCTTTTCTATCCAAATCAAATTGAAAATTTGATTTGGATAAAATAAAAAAAAAATAGAAAAAAATAAAAATTTTTGTGTGTACTAGATTAAAATAACTGGCATAATAATTATTATTTTTATTTTTCCTGATCGATTTCGGTAAAGTAAAATTCATGAAAAAAGATAGAAAAAGGATGAAAAATTCATTCATCTCAGTCATTTCACAAGAAGAAAAAGAAGAAAACAAGGGTTCTGTTGAATTTCAAGTATTCAGTTTCACCAGTAAGATACGTAGACTTACTACACATTTGAAATTGCACAAAAAAGATTTTTTATCGCAAAGAGGTCTACGAATAATTCTGGGAAAACGTCAACGGCTCTTGGCTTATTTGTCAAAGAAAAATAGAGTCCATTATAAGAAATTAATGGGTCAGTTGGATATTCGGGAGCCAAAAAATCGTTAATTTAATCGTTTGAATTTTTTTTAATATTTATTTTATTAGATTTTATTAGATTTTTCATTTTGATGAACTTCGTTTTGAGGAATTCGTGGAATAATGAATTAAGGAATCAAAAAATATGACTGTACCGGCTACAAGAAAAGCTCTTATGATAGTTAATATGGGTCCTCACCACCCATCAATGCATGGTGTTCTTCGACTGATCGTTACTCTCGATGGTGAAGATGTTATTGATTGTGAACCCATATTGGGATATTTACACAGAGGGATGGAAAAAATAGCAGAAAACCGAACAATTATACAATATCTTCCTTATGTAACACGTTGGGATTATTTAGCTACTATGTTCACAGAGGCAATAACGGTAAATGCACCAGAACAATTGGAAAATGTTCAAATACCTCAGAGAGCCAGTTATATAAGAGTAATTATGCTAGAACTGAGCCGTATAGCTTCTCATTTGTTATGGCTTGGACCTTTTATGGCAGATATCGGTGCACAGACTCCTTTTTTCTATATTTTCAGAGAGAGAGAATTGTTATATGATCTATTCGAAGCCGCCACAGGTATGCGAATGATGCATAATTATTTCCGCATCGGAGGAGTAGCTGCTGATCTACCTTATGGCTGGATAGATAAATGTTTGGATTTCTGCGATTATTCTTTAACAGGAGTTGTTGAATATCAAAAACTTATTACACGGAATCCCATTTTTTTGGAACGAGTTGAAAGAGTGGGCATTATTGGTGGAGAGGAAGCAATAAATTGGGGTTTATCAGGACCAATGTTACGAGCTTCTGGAATCCAATGGGATCTTCGTAAGGTTGATCATTATGAGTGTTACAATGAATTCGATTGGGAAGTCCAATGGCAAAAAGAAGGAGATTCATTAGCTCGTTATTTAGTACGAATGGGTGAAATGGGGGAATCTATAAAAATTATTCAACAGGCTCTAGAAGGAATTCCTGGGGGTCCCTATGAGAATTTAGAAGTACGACGCTTTGATAGAGCAAAAAATTCCGAATGGAATAATTTTGAATATAGATTTATTAGTAAAAAACCTTCACCCAATTTTGAATTGTCGAAACAAGAACTTTATGTCAGAGTGGAAGCTCCCAAAGGAGAATTAGGAATTTATTTGATAGGAGATAATAGCGTTTTTCCCTGGAGATGGAAAATTCGTCCACCCGGTTTCATCAATTTGCAAATTCTTCCTCAGCTAGTTAAAAGAATGAAATTGGCTGATATCATGACGATACTAGGTAGTATAGATATCATTATGGGAGAAGTTGATCGTTGAAATGATAATTGATACGACAGAAGTACAAGCTATCAATTCTTTTTCTACATCGGAATCCATAAAAGAAATCTATGGACTCATATGGATGTTTGTATCCATTTTTACCCTTATATTTGGAATCATAATAGGGGTACTAGTAATTGTGTGGTTAGAAAGAGAAATATCCGCAACGATACAACAACGTATTGGGCCTGAATATGCTGGTCCGTTGGGAATTCTTCAAGCTCTAGCAGATGGGACTAAATTACTTTTTAAGGAGGACCTACTCCCATCTAGAGGAGATATTCGTTTGTTTAGTGCCGGACCGTCTATAGCGGTCATATCAATTCTACTAAGTTATTTAGTAATTCCTTTTGGGAACCGCCTTGTTTTAGGTGATATCAGTATAGGTGTTTTTTTATGGATCACCATTTCAAGTATTGCCCCTATTGGGCTTCTTATGTCAGGATATGGATCGAATAATAAATATTCTTTTTCAGGTGGTCTACGAGCTGCTGCTCAATCTATTAGTTATGAAATACCATTAACTCTATGTGTGTTATCAATATCTCTACGTGTGATTCGTTGGAACATGAACTTTTACCTCTCTCCTAGAAATAAATAAATAAAGAAAAGAGGTTGAATGTATTGAATAGATATTTTTTTTTCATTCATCGATGAGTTAAACCGGATAGTTATATGAGTGAAACAAAACAACTTATAAATTTGCAGTAAGAAGAGAAAATCTCATTCCCTATGTACAAGAATAAAGTGAAAGTAAACATAAGCAGCATAAACTGTTTACCCCAAGATTGAGATTCTTTGTTTGATTAGTTATCATATCTTGAAGCGGGTGCAAAAGATCAACTGTATGGAGTTTCCACTACTGTCTTGTATGTATTACCATACCGGGGATCAATCAAAAATCGGTGGACAGTTAGGAACACCAAGGTACACAAAGGATTAGTAATGGGAATAATGTAAGGTATCAAAAAAAGAGATATTTCTGCATAAAACGAATCATAATAAGGGCTTTAAGTTGGTAGAAATGATCAAGCAGTACCTCCCGAGGATTCCGATCTCGAGTATGCTCCTATTCACTGATTAAAGAAATGACTATCAAGAACGAATTAATCCTTTATTTTTTTTTTCTAAATAAAATACCCTCTTCTCTTCTGAGACAGAAGAGGAACAAAAGAAATGGAATGCAATATTCGAATGAATGAATAAAAATTTTAATAAAATAAAAAAGATCTTTATTTATTTTTTCTTTCCTATATCCGTATTCATACATATACATACGGAATTCTTATCATGATTCATGAACTAATGCCTACTAATTATGCCTACTAATTATATATATATTGATAATTATATATATATATATTGATAACGAGATATATTGATAACAAGTATTTTATTGAAAGATTAAGTTATTACCGAACAAAGAAAAATTATCATTATAAGGATGAGATCAATTCGGAAGCACTTTTTTTATTATTCTAGCGGACGGAATTCCATTGGTCTAATTTGGGACTCTCCGATGTATCTTTATTCGATCTACCCTCCAAAGAGGGCGATAATGCCGAACCAGTCCTTACATTTATTTGTGGCCATAGAGGAGCCGTATGAAGCTAAAGTTTCATGTACGGTTTTGGAATAGCGATGGGAACAGTGATGTTATTATCGACTATGATTATCTAATAGTTCAAGTACAGTTGATATAGTTGAAGCACAGTCAAAATATGGTTTTTGGGGGTGGAATCTGTGGCGTCAACCTATAGGGTTTATTGTTTTTCTAATTTCTTCTCTAGCCGAATGTGAGAGATTGCCATTTGATTTACCGGAAGCAGAGGAGGAATTAGTAGCAGGTTATCAAACCGAATATTCAGGTATCAAATTTGGTTTATTTTATATTGCTTCTTACCTAAATCTATTACTTTCTTCATTATTTGTAACAGTTCTTTACTTAGGTGGGTGGAATTTCTCTATTCCGTACATATCTACTCCTGAACTTTTCGGAATAAATAAAATGGTCGGAGTCTTTGGAATGACAATTGATATCTTTATTACATTAGCTAAAGCTTATTTGTTTCTGTTCATTCCTATCACAACAAGATGGACTTTGCCTAGGATGAGAATGGACCAGCTATTAAATCTTGGATGGAAATTTCTTTTACCTATTTCTCTAGGTAATCTATTATTGACAACTTCTTCCCAACTTGTTTCACTATAAATAACAAAATACGATAACGATATTCCAGATTCATAACCTCTTTCAAACAAGAGAAAGAAACATCAATTTTTTCCTGGATATTTACAATATGTTCTCTATGGTGACTGGGTTCATGAATTATAGTCAACAAACAATACGAGCTGCAAGGTATATTGGTCAAAGTTTCGTAATTACCTTATCCCACACAAATCGTTTACCTATAACTATTCAATATCCTTATGAAAAATCGATCACATCAGAGCGTTTCCGTGGTCGAATCCACTTTGAATTTGATAAATGTATTGCTTGTGAAGTATGTGTTCGTGTATGCCCGATAGATTTACCCGTTGTTGATTGGAAATTTGAAAGAGATATTAAAAAGAAACAATTGCTTAATTATAGTATTGATTTTGGGGTCTGTATATTTTGTGGTAATTGTGTCGAGTATTGTCCAACAAACTGTTTATCAATGACTGAAGAATATGAACTTTCTACTTCTGATCGTCACGAATTGAATTATAATCAAATTGCTTTGGGTCGTTTACCAATGTCAATAATTGGAGATTACACAATTCAAACAGTTATGAATTCGACTCAAATCAAAATAGACAAAGATAAATCCTTTGATTCAAGAACGATTACCAATTACTAAGATTTTGTTTTGATATAAAGGATCCAAGCTTTTTTTATTTTGGTTGGTCAGTAACTACAAATAATAACTAATAACTATTGATTGTTGAGAATCATTCTTTGATTTAAACTGAGAATATATTTTTCGTGATGATTTCGAAATATACAATCCCCATTACTCTTTTCTCGAAAATTTTATCTATATCTACATCTACATTAATCCATATAAAAATACTTTAATTCAATTAGGAACGTATCATATACAAGAAAAAAATGGGGTAACCCCTTTTCCTTTCCTGGACCATTCAGTACGGTCATGAAATATTTCGACTTATTTATTAATTTATTATTTTAATAATGGATTTACCTGGACCAATACATGATATTCTTGTAGTATTTTTTGGATCAGTTCTTGTATTAGGAGGTTTGGGAGTAGTACTACTTACCAGTCCCATTTTTTCTGCCTTTTCGTTGGGATTGGTTCTTGTTTGTATATCCTTATTATATATTCTATCGAATTCCTATTTTGTAGCTGCCGCACAGCTCCTTATTTATGTTGGAGCCATAAATGTCTTAATCATATTTGCTGTAATGTTCATGAATGGTTCAGAATACTCCAATGATTCCTATTTTTGGACCATTGGGGATGGGGTCACTTCACTAGTTTGTACAAGTATTCTTTTTTCAATAATTACTATTATCCCAGATACCTCATGGTACGGAATTATTTGGACTACAAGATCAAGCCAAATTATAGAACAGGATCTAATAAGTAACATTCAACAAATTGGGATTCATTTATCAACAGATTTTTATCTTCCGTTTGAACTCATTTCCATAATTCTTTTAGTTTCCTTGATAGGAGCAATTACTATGGCTCGTCAATAATAAATACTTAGAATTAAATTCTAAGATTTATAAATTCTAAATAAAAAAAATAAACGGAAAGGTTTAAGGTTTTTATAAGATTTTTAATTAAATCTATCTATTGCCAATACTTTACTTTTGTTCTGTAATCGTTCTATTCTAATCAATCGAATCGGTTGAATTGTTGTTCATATTGAAATGAATCGAGATTGATAAGGAGTTAGTCAATGATGTTCGAGCATGTACTTTTTTTGAGTGTCTATTTATTCTCTATCGGTATCTATGGATTGATTACAAGTCGAAAGATGGTTAGAGCACTTATGTGTCTTGAGCTTATACTCAATTCAGTTAATATCAATCTCGTAACATTTTCTGATATATTTGATAGTCGCCAATTAAAAGGCGACATTTTCTCAATCTTTGTTATAGCCGTTGCGGCTGCTGAAGCAGCTATTGGGCTAGCTATTGTTTCATCAATCCATCGTAACAGAAAATCAACTCGTATCAATCAATCGAATTTGTTGAATAATTAGTTATGATCATAAGATACATAACATTACATAGAAAATGTATCTATTAGATATTCTACTATTAGACTGGACATTCTACTCTACTATATTAAATAAAAATTAAATTACTATTGAATAATAAATATTTTCATTTCATATTCAATAGTAAATTAATATTGAAATATTGACCAATTTGTTGGTCAATTTGAATTCACATGTGCAACTCACATGATCATGGTTGTTGAAAGAGAAATCAAAGTCTCTTGGACTTTTCTCATGAACAGATTTAGAAATATATGGATTCTCAAAATTTTGATAAACCACTGCTTCGTCTGGTGTCTACAATATAAATATATGATTCATTTACTACTAATTTTATTTTACCAGATCGAAAATTTTTTATGCTCAAAACTGGAATTTATAGATTCAATGTCACATTCAGTAAAAATTTATGATACATGTATAGGGTGTACTCAATGTGTACGAGCCTGCCCTACAGATGTATTGGAAATGATACCTTGGGACGGATGTAAAGCTAAGCAAATTGCTTCCGCACCAAGAACCGAGGACTGTGTAGGTTGTAAGAGATGTGAATCCGCCTGCCCAACAGATTTTTTGAGTGTCCGTGTTTATTTATGGCATGAAACAACTCGCAGCATGGGTCTATCTTATTGATACGTTACAAAAAACTCCACTTGAATCATTTGATTCCTCTTTACCGACAAAAGCCCGTACTCGATAAAATTTATTATTCCGAGCACGGGTTTTTCTGGTCAAAACATATCTTGTCTTTATCACGAGTTATTTTCCTTGGTTAACAATACTTGTTGTTTTGCCGATATTCGCGGGTTCCTCAATTTTCTTTTTTCCTCATAGAGGAAATAAGATGTTTAGATGGTATACTCTTTGTATATGTTTATTAGAACTCCTTCTAACAACCTATGCATTCTGTTATCATTTTCAATTGGACGATCCATTAATCCAATTGGAGGAAGATTATAAATGGATCGATATTTTGGATTTTCACTGGAGACTGGGAATCGATGGACTTTCCATAGGACCTATTTTACTGACAGGATTTATTACTACTTTGGCTACTTTAGCGGCTTGGCCAGTTACGCGAAATTCGCGGTTTTTCTATTTCCTGATGTTAGCAATGTACAGCGGTCAAATAGGACCATTTTCTTCTCGAGACCTTTTACTTTTTTTCATCATGTGGGAGTTAGAATTAATTCCTGTTTACTTACTTTTATCCATGTGGGGAGGAAAAAAACGTCTCTACTCGGCTACAAAATTTATTTTGTACACAGCAGGGGGTTCTATTTTTCTCTTAATAGGAGTTCTGGGTATGGGTTTATATGGTTCCAATGAACCAACATTAGATTTTGAAAGATTAGCTAATCAATCATATCCTGTGGCATTGGAAATAATATTATATTTTGGTTTCTTTATTGCTTATGCTGTCAAATCGCCGATTATACCCCTACATACATGGTTACCAAATACCCATGGAGAAGCACATTACAGTACATGTATGCTTCTAGCTGGAATCTTATTAAAAATGGGAGCATATGGATTGATTCGGATCAATATGGAATTATTACCCCACGCTCATTCTATATTTTCTCCCTGGTTGGTAATAGTTGGAACGATGCAAATAATCTACGCAGCTTTAATTTCTCTCGGTCAACGCAATTTAAAAAAGAGAATAGCCTATTCCTCTGTATCTCACATGGGTTTTACAATTATAGGAATTGGTTCTATAACCGACATGGGACTCAATGGAGCCATTTTACAAATACTCTCTCATGGATTTATTGGTGCTGCACTTTTTTTCTTGTCGGGAACGAGTTGTGATAGAATACGTCTTGTTTATCTCGACGAAATGGGAGGGATATCTATCCCAATGCCAAAAATATTTACCATGTTCAGTAGTTTCTCGATGGCTTCTCTTGCATTGCCAGGAATGAGTGGTTTTGTTGCGGAATCAGTAGTATTTTTTGGAATAATTACTAGTCCAAAATATCTTTTAATGCCAAAAATACTAATTACTTTTGTAATGTCAATTGGAATTATATTAACTCCTATTTATTTATTATCTATGTCACGTCAGACGTTCTATGGATACAAGCTATTTAATGTTCCACACTCTAATTTTTTGGATTCTGGACCACGAGAACTATTTGTTTCAATCTGTATCTTTCTACCCGTAATAGGAATTGGTATTTATCCTGATTTCGTTCTCTCGTTATCAGTTGACAGGGTACAAGCTATCCTATCTAATTACTTTTATGGATAGTGTTTCATTAATGAAATGAGACAAAAAGTCTTCTAATTCTTTAATTTTAAGATTTTTTAAATCGTTCGCTGTACAACGCAAAAAAATAAAGTGAATTAGAATTGTAATGAGATGCATTTCGAGTTTTTGTTTTGACAATTCAAAACAAAAACTCGAACAAGCAAACTTTCGTTATATATGGGCCGATATTCTTATGTATCTTTCATGTAGCTTATTCAATTAGATGCTAATGTGAATGAACCATAACTATGTAAACCTATTCCTAATAGATTGACCCCAAAATAGCATATCCAAATTATAAAAAATCCTATAGAAGCTACAAGTGCCGAATTCGTACCTTGTAAACTTTTATTTGTTCTAGTATGTAAATAAATCGCGAATATGGTCCAAGTAATAAATGCCCAAGTTTCCTTCGGATCCCAACTCCAATAAGATCCCCATGCTTCATTAGCCCATACTGCTCCACAAAGAATGCCTATGGTTAAAAAGGTAAACCCTAAACTAATCATACGATAACTCCAATAATCCAAACGCTGAGTCAATTGATATTTGTAAAAATTTCGAAATGAAAGAAAAGAAGTTTTTTTAAAAACGCTTCTTCTTTTTTCATTCAAGTATTTAATCTCACCAAAGAAAAATGATCTAATTAAGAAATTATTGCTTTTACAAAAAACATTGATGTTGTTTCGAAATCTAATGACTAGAAGAGCGATTGATAATAACGATCCGCATAAAAGAGCTGCATAGCTCAATAACATCATACTTACGTGCATCATTAACCACTGAGATTGTAGAGCAGGTACTAATATTGCGGATTGATGCATTTCAGTTGAAAGACCCGACGTAGCGAAGCCTTGAATAAAAATAGTACTTGGGTTAGTTATTGTGCTTAAATCATTTTTATGGTTCAATTTCTTGGAAATTCTATGAATAATAAAGAAACTACATGAAAGGAAGATTAATGACTCGTATAAATTACTTAACGGAAAATGTCCCGAAGAAATCCAACGAGAAACTAATAATCCTGTTATAGAGAAAAAAGTAGCTATCATCCCTTTTTCCGACGAATCACGTAGTCCCATAATTTCGTGGACTAATAAGGTCATGAAATGAATCGTAATCACAATTGAAATAATCGAAAAAGAGATATGAGTTAATATATGTTCTAAAGTCGCAAATATCATAAAAAAGGGGTCCCATTACAGAATTGAAATCGGAAATTGAATACATTCATTATAGGATACATTGTGTCTTTTTTAGAGAATGCCACCACTCGGACTCGAACCGAGATGCTCTAGCACTGCTTCCTAAGAGCAGCGTGTCTACCGATTTCACCATGGTGGCTTACTTGAAATAATAATATTCAATTCATGTTGAATCGTCGAGAATCAAGGATTCAATAGTTTAGGAAATAGAATCGATGAAAAAAAGACTCGTTTAAATTCATATTTGAATCTTCAATAAATTCAATAAAATAATCCTTAGTTAGGATCGTCCTAGGTTCAGTTTTATTTTAACAATCAACTTTCACGTACTATAAACTAAGTTCCCTCGACACAACACAGTTGGAATTTCGATAGTTTTGCTCTCAGTCGAGATATAGAATTAAGAATTGTCCCTTTTTCTTTCCATTTTCTTTTTTTGATGATTCGTTTTTCATTTATCCGATTTCATCGGATTCAAAATGAAAAGATTGATTTTTTTTTTTCAATGAAAAAAAAATCAAATAACTAAGATATGTATTACAATTTCATCACTAAATCCATTTGGAATTTTTCTAACGATTCCGATACTTTAGTATCATTAAGTATTAATACTCTTCATTGTGTATATAATATAAATAGGTAACATTTACCAAATCAATTAAGTTTTAGGCTAGGCATATAACAAAATAAAAGAGTTTAAATCTCTATGGCAATTGTACTATTCACAATAGAAAATCTTAATTCTATTTTTCTATTGTGAAAAGTTAATGGATAGGGAAAAATACTATTTTAAGAACCCAGTATACAGAAAACTTTTATTCTACATACCACAGCGGCTAGTTCTAACTAATATTGAGTAGTTCAATACATTAATTAGTGTGAATCGTTCATCTTAAAAAAATTTTAAGTTCTTCGGGCTACGTTAATTCCGATTATCCCAAGACTCTATTATTTTTTTGTCGCACAAAAAAACTTTTTGAATGTCCGGTAGAAACCGATTTCGCTAAAGAAAAAGCTTTTACTGCAGTTAAATATCCCTTTTTCTTCCAAATATTCCTACGAATATGTTTTTTTGACATAGAAATACGTTTTTTTGGAACTGCCATTCAAAAAAGGGTTACTCATTTTTATTTATTGTTGTATGTGAAAGACATGTATTGTTCGGAATAGATCGTTTTTTTTTTACTTTTAACATCTAACATAAATATAACAATTTAACATAAACATATTTAATTAACATAAACATAACAAATAATATATATATTTTATTATCATTTTATTAATTAATAATTAATATTATATATTATATTCTATTTTATTATTATTTATTTTATTATTATTATTATTATTGTTTATTGTTCTTTTCGAAAGAGATAAGAATTGGTGAATCGGAAACAATTACGAAAAAATTTTTAATTATAAAATAAAAAAAAATCTCAATTTGTTTTCTTATGGAACATACATATCAATATGCATGGATAATACCTTTTCTTCCACTTACAGTTACTATGTCAATAGGATTTGGACTTATACTTATTCCGACAGCAACAAAAAATATTCGTCGTATGTGGGCTTTTCCTAGTGTTTTTCTGTTAAGTATAGCTATGGGATTTTCGGCCAATCTGTCTATTCAACAAATAAATGGAAGTTTTATTTATCAATATCTATGGTCTTGGACCATAGATATTGATTTTTCCTTAGAGTTTGGATACTTGATCGATCCACTTTCTTCTATTATGTCAATACTAATTACTACTGTTGGAGTCATGATTCTTATTTATAGTGACAATTATATGTCTCACGACCAAGGATATTTGAGATTTTTTGCTTATATGAGTTTTTTCAATACTTCCATGTTGGGATTAGTTACTAGTTCTAATTTGATACAACTTCATATTTTTTGGGAACTAGTGGGAATGTGTTCATACTTATTAATAGGGTTTTGGTTTACACGACCGATTGCCGCAAGTGCTTGTCAAAAATCTTTTGTAACTAATCGTGTAGGAGATTTTGGTTTATTATTAGGAATCTTAGGTTTTTATTGGATAACAGGTAGTTTGGAATTTCGGGATTTGTTCGAAATAGCTAATAACCTGATCCATAATAATGGGGTCAGCTCTTTATTTGCTACTTTGTGTGCCTCTTTATTATTTGTCGGTGCAGTTGCTAAATCTGCACAATTCCCCCTCCACGTATGGTTACCTGATGCCATGGAAGGACCTACTCCTATCTCGGCCCTTATACACGCTGCTACTATGGTAGCAGCAGGAATTTTTCTTGTAGCTCGACTTATTCCTCTTTTCATAGACATACCTTATATAATGAATTTCATTTCTTTAATGGGTGTAATAACAGTACTATTAGGAGCTACTTTTTCTCTTGCTCAAAGAGACATTAAAAGAAGTTTAGCCTATTCTACAATGTCTCAATTAGGTTATATTATGTTAGCTCTAGGTATAGGTTCTTATCGAGCGGCTTTATTCCATTTGATCACTCATGCCTATTCTAAAGCTTTATTGTTTTTGGGATCTGGATCTATTATTCATTCAATGGAACCTATTGTTGGATATTCACCAGAAAAAAGTCAGAATATGGTTCTTATGGGCGGTTTAACAAGATATGTTCCAATTACAAGAACTACTTTTTTATTAGGTACACTTTCTATTTGTGGTATTCCACCTCTTGCTTGTTTTTGGTCCAAAGATGAAATTCTTAATGATAGTTGGTTATATTCACCAATTTTTGCAATAATATCTTGTTTCACAGCAGGATTAACCGCATTTTATATGTTTCGGGTATATTTACTTACTTTTGATGGGTATTTGCGCGTTTATTTTCAAAACCACAGTAGCACTAAAAACAACTCGTTCTATTCAATATCTCTATGGGGAAAAGAAGCACCAAAAAGAGTCAATAAAAATTTACATTTATCAACAGTGAATAATAAGATTCACTTTTTTTTAAAAGATACATATAAAATTATTTATAATGATAGGATACGATACTTTAGTACTTACTTTGGAAATAAATATACTTCCATGTATCCTCGCGAATCAGACAACACTATGCTATTTCCTCTGCTTGTATTGGTACTATTTACTTTGTTCGTTGGATCGATAGGAATTTCTTTTGATCAAGGAGTAATGGATTTTGATATATTATCGAAATGGTTAACCCCATCACAAAACCTTTTCCATCCAAATTCGAATTATTCTGTGAATTGGTATGAATTTTTTACAAATTCCATTTTTTCAGTAAGTATAGCCATTTTCGGATTATTCATAGCATATATTTTATATGGGTCTGTTTATTCATTTTTATATAATTTGGACTTAATCAATTCATTTGTAAAAGGGGGACCTAAGAGAATTCTCTTGGACCAAATCAAGAATATTATATACAATTGGTCATATAATCGTGGTTACATAGATATTTTTTATACTAGGGTTTTAACCAGGGGTATAAGAGGATTAACCGAACTAACTCAATTTTTTGATAGACATATAATTGATGGAATTACAAACGGAGTTGGCCTTACAAGTTCCCTTATAGGTGAAGGGATCAGATATATGGGGGGTGGACGAATCTCGTCTTATTTATTCTTATATTTTTTTTATGTATCAATATTTTTATTATTTTTTTTGTTCATTGGTATAAACCCAAAAATTATACAGGTCTCCATGGGATAATTTTTTTGTCGTGTACAAAGACATTTTTCGTTCTATCATTTCCGAAAAAGTCGATAAACTAGGTGGATATGTAAAAGATATTTTTTGTTTCCCATTACTTGGACATGTATAAAAAAAATATTGTGACATTTCATTTCGTACAGCATTTTCAAACCGATCATTTTTTATATATCGCAATGGACAATTCCATCGTTTATAATCGAAAAGAAAAGTCACAAGAGGTTTTTCAAACCAGAAATAAGTCTTTTCATTTTTCTCTTCTTTAAGTCTTCCCAATTCCCAATTATCTTGATACCTATCAAGATAAGAATCTTCGTAAACTGGGCTATCTTTATAGCATGTCTCTTTAAAGTGAAAGTGGAATTCCCCCTTTGTTTTTTCCTTTCCATTCACTCGGATCTCTTCCGTTTCATCTATTTTTTCCGGATCTTCCTGTTCTTCCGAACAAAGGGGAGGGTCTTCTTCGGCGGATCCCTCTTGTTCCTGTTTAGTCTCCTTCGTTTCGGAAGTTGTTTCTACATCGCTTTCTTCCTCACTTTCTCCCCTTTCTTCCGTTTCTGAGGTTTCTTTCAGTTTCTTAGTGACAATAGGCGACGGCATTCTGCCTAAATAGTAGACACAGGTGATAAATAAGAGAATACTAAAGATTCGAGCCATAG